ACTATTGACTTATAATGATAATTCCTTACATTTAATTAATGAATCATCTTTTCAGACCACACCCAATTTTAATTTGAAAAACTTTTCTTTAGGGGAAGAAAAAAGAAGAATTGATTCAGAAAATAAGGTAAAATCTTTAGAATTTGTATTTGATGTAATTACAAATGATCCAAATGATCAAAGAAAAATTACAAAAGAATCCGTTGGAATAGAAGAAATCAGTAAAAAGGTTCCTCGATGGTCATATAAATTGACCAATGATTTGGAAGAAGAGGAAGAAAATGAGGAAGAATCGACAGAAAATCATGACATTCGTTCAAGAAAAGCTAAACGCGTAGTAATTTTTACTGATAACGATCAGAATACGAATTCTATTACTAGTACGAATAGTAGTAGTAATAATGATCAAGCAGAAGAGGTGGCTTTGATACGTTACTCACAACAATCGGATTTTCGCCGAGATATAATCAAAGGATCTATGCGTGCTCAAAGACGTAAAACAATTACTTGGGAAATGTTTCAAGCAAATGTGCATTCCCCCCTTTTTTTGGATCGAATAGACAAAACAGTTTTTTTCACTTCTTTTGATATTTCTGAAATAATGAATCTAATTTTTAGGAATTGGCTGGGGGGAGAACGAGAACCAGAATTGAAAATTCCCGACTGTGAGGAGGAAGAGATAAAAGAAAAGGAGAAAAAAAAAAAAGAGGAAAAAGAGGAAAAGGAACGGATAGCAATATCAGAAACTTGGGATACCATTATATTTGCTCAACCAATAAGGGGTTCCATGTTAGTAACCCAATCTTTTCTTAGAAAATACATTGTATTACCTTCATTGATAATAGTTAAAAATATGGGTCGCATGTTATTATTCCAATTACCCGAATGGTATGAAGATTTGAAGGAATGGAATAGAGAAATGCATGTTAAATGCACCTATAATGGCGTTCAATTATCAGAAACAGAATTTCCCAAAAATTGGTTGACAGATGGTATTCAGATAAAGATTTTATTTCCTTTTTTGCTAAAACCTTGGCGAAGGCCTAAGATACGATCTCATCATAGAAATCCAATAAAAAAAAGAAAAAAAGACAATTTTTGTTTTTTAACAATCTGGGGAATGGAAGCAGATCTACCCTTCGGTTCTCCCCGAAAACGACCTTCTTTTTTTGAACCCATTTATAAAGAAGTCGAAAAAAAAATGAGAAAAGTAAAAAAAAAATTTCGAGTTCTAGGACTAAATAAAGAAAAAAAAATATGGTTCATCAAAATACTTCTATTTATAAAACAAATAGTGAAAGTATATGAACCAAATAAAAATGCAAAAGATTCGAAAATCCGTAATCAAATTACCCGCGAATCAACGATTCAAACTCGATCCATGAATCGGACAAATTTTCCACTTGTAGAAAAAAAAATGAAAGATCTTGTTGGTAGGACAATCATAATAAATAATCAAATAGAACAAATTACAAAAGAAAAGAAAAAAATAGTTTTAACTTCTGATGATAAAAGATCAAAATCACAGAAAGATATTTGGCAAATATTCAAAAGAAAAAATAGTAGATTAATACGTAAATCACATTTTTTTATGAAATCTTTGATTGAACAAAGATACACGGATATCTTGCTATGTACCATTAACATTTCCAGGATGAATGGACAACTTTTCTTCGAATCAACAAAAAAAATTCTCAATAAATCCATTTACGATGATGAAACAAATCAAGAAGCAATTGATAAAACAAATCAAAATACTATGAATTTTATTTCGATTATAAAAAAGTCGTTTTATAATACCAGTATTATTAATACTAATATTCGTAGTAATAAAGATTCAAATATTTATTGTGACTTTTCTTCCTTGTCCCAAGCATATGTATTTTATACATTATCACAAACCCAATTTCTTAACAAGTATCACTTTAGATCTCTACTTCAATATGACGGGACCTATCCCTTTCTTAGGGATAAAATTAAGAATTTTTGTATGACACGAGGAATATTTGACACCAAATCAAGGTATAACAAAATGCCTAAGTTGGGAATGAATAAATGGAAAAACTGGTTAAAGGGTCATTATCAATACAATTTATCTCAGACCAAATGGTCTCGATTAGTACCGAGAAAATGGCGAAATAAAGTCAATCAACGTCATATGATTCAAAATAAAAACTCAATCAAATTAAATTTACATAAAAAAGAAAAAAACCAATTAATTAATGACATGAAACAAAATTATTATGCAGTGGATTCATTGAAGAATCAAAAAGCAAAATTGAAAAAATACTACAGATATGATCTTTTATCACATGAATATATAAATTATGGGGATAGGAAAGACTCATATATTTATGGATCAACATTACAAGAAAATAGGAACCAAGAAATTCCATATAATTTTAATATACTGAAACCAGAATCCTTTTATGTATTCGTAAATATAGCCATTAGTGATTATCTAGAACAAGGATATATTATTGATAGGAATAAAAATCTGGATAGAAAATATTTTGATTGTAGAATTCTTCATTTTTGTCTTAAAAAGAATTTCGATATTGAGACCTGGACGAATGTACATATAGGTACCAAGATTAATAAAAATACTAAAACTAAGAGTGAAAGTAATAATTATCAAAAAATAGAAAAAAAAGATATTTTTTCTCTTACGATTTATCAAGAAATCAAGGCATCTAATAAAAAAAACTTTTTTGATTGGATGGGAATGAATAAAGAAAAGGTAGATCGTGCCATATCAAATATAGAACCTTGGGGTTTCCCAGAATTTTTGCTACTTTTTGATGCATATAAGATTAAACCGTGGATCATACCAATCAAATTACTTCTTTTTGACTTGTATTTCTATGAAAATATTAATCAATATAAAAACATCAATGTAGATCAAAAAAAGAATCTTCATATATCATCTAATCAAAAAGAGGATCTTGAACTAGAAAAGTCTAAACAAGAAAAAAATGAACAAGAAAACCAAGGGGATCTTGGATCAGATCTACGAAAACAAAACAAAAAAAAAGATATTGAAGAAAATTACACGGGATCAGAGATTAAAAAACATAAAAAGAAAAAACAATCCAAGAACAAAAAGGAAGCAGAACTAGATTTTTTCCTGAAAAAGTATTTCCTTTTTCAATTAAGATGGGATGCCCCCTTGAATCAAAGAATGATCAATAATATCAAGGTATATTGTCTCTTACTTAGACTGATAAATCCAAGGGAAATTGCTATATCCTCGATTCAAAGAGGAGAGATGCATCTGGATGTAATGCTTATTCAGAAGGATCTAGCTCTTACAGAATTGATAAAAAAAGGAATATTGATTATAGAACCGGTTCGTCTATCTATAAAAAGGGATGGAAAATTGATTATATATCAAACCATAGGTATTTCATTGGTCGATAAGAGTAAGCACCAAACTAATGGAAAATACATAAAAAAAAGATATGTTGACAAGAATAATTTAGATAGATCCATTGTACGACATACAAATATGCTTGTGAATGAAGACACAAATTTTTATGATTTTCTTGTTCCTGAAAATATTCCATCTCCTAGACGTCGTAGAGAATTGAGAATTCTAATTTGTTTTAATTCACGGAATTGGAATGTTATGGATAAAAATCCACTATTTTGTAATGAAAAGAACATAAGAAACTGCGGGCAATTTTTGAATGAGCATCTTAATACAGATGCAAATAAATTCATTAAATTCAAATTGTTTCTTTGGCCCAATTTCCGATTAGAAGATTTAGCTTGTATGAATCGCTATTGGTTTGATACTAATAATGGGAGTCGGTTCAGTATGTCAAGAATACATATGTATCCACGAGTCAGAACACGATTCGGAATTAGTTAATGGTATATTCTATTTCCTATATAATATAACGCACAACGTATTTGAAAAATGAATGAAAATGAAAGCCGAAACATAACATATGTTCACATATATATATTGTGTTAATTTTCTGGTACATGATACTGATTTAATGGCGTATCCTTTCCTAGGAATAAATCCGCAGAATCCCTTTTTTAGGTATAAAAAAAATCATTCTCTTTTTTTTTGTGAATGCATAAACATATAATCTCTTTCTATCCAAACCAAAATTTCAATTTGATTTGGATAAAATAAAAAAGCAGTATATGAATAAATACAAATTTTTGTGTGTACCAGATTAAAAGAACTGGCATAATATAATTTATATTATTTTTCCCGATCGCTAAAATCCATGAAAAAAAAAGAAAAGATAGAATAATTTTTTATGGTCAAAAGTTCATTCATCTCGTTTATTCCACAAAAAGAAAAAGAAGAAAACAAAGGGGCTGTTGAATTTCAAGTATTCAGTTTCACCAATAGGATACGTAGACTTACTTCACATTTGGAATTGCACAAAAAAGATTTTTTATCACAAAGGGGTCTACGAAAAATTCTGGGAAAACGTCAACGACTCTTGGTTTATTTGTCAAAGAAAAATAGAGTACGTTATAAGAAATTAATTGGTCAGTTGGATATTCGGGAGGTAAAAACTCGTTAATTTAATGATTCGTTTGAGTTTTTTGTTATTAGTTATTAGATTTTTCACTTTGACGAACCTAGTTTTGAGAAATTCAATGAATCGGGGAAGAAAAAATATGACTATACCAGCTAAAAGAAAAGATCTCATGATAGTCAATATGGGTCCTCACCACCCATCAATGCATGGTGTTCTTCGACTGATCGTTACTCTCGACGGTGAAGATGTTATTGACTGTGAACCCATATTGGGCTATTTACACAGAGGGATGGAAAAAATAGCGGAAAACCGAACAATTATACAATATTTGCCTTATGTAACACGTTGGGATTATTTAGCTACTATGTTCACAGAGGCAATAACGGTAAATGCGCCAGAACAGTTGGGAAATGTTCAAGTACCCCAAAGAGCCAGCTATATCAGAGTAATTATGCTGGAACTGAGTCGTATAGCTTCTCATTTGTTATGGCTTGGACCATTTATGGCAGATATTGGTGCACAGACTCCTTTTTTCTATATTTTCAGAGAGAGGGAATTACTATATGATCTATTCGAAGCTGCCACAGGTATGCGAATGATGCATAATTATTTCCGTATCGGAGGAGTAGCTGCTGATCTACCTCATGGCTGGATAGATAAATGTTTGGATTTCTGCGATTATTTTTTAACAGGAGTTGCTGAGTATCAAAAACTTATTACGCGGAATCCCGTTTTTTTGGAACGAGTTGAAGGGGTGGGTATTATTGGTGGAGAGGAAGCAATAAATTGGGGCTTATCAGGACCCATGTTACGAGCTTCTGGAATCCCATGGGATCTTCGTAAAGTTGATCATTATGAGTGTTACAATGAATTCGATTGGGAAGTACAATGGCAAAAAGAAGGAGATTCATTAGCTCGTTATTTAGTACGAATAGGTGAAATGACGGAATCCATAAAAATGATTCAACAGGCTTTAGAAGGAATTCCTGGGGGACCTTATGAAAATTTAGAAGTCCGACGGTTTGATAGAGGAAAGAATTCCGAATGGAATGATTTTGAATATAGATTCATTAGTAAAAAACCTTCACCCAATTTTGAATTGTCGAAACAAGAACTTTATGTGAGAGTAGAAGCCCCAAAAGGAGAATTGGGAATTTATCTGATAGGGGATAATAGTGTTTTCCCCTGGAGATGGAAAATTCGTCCCCCGGGTTTCATCAATTTGCAAATTCTTCCTCAGCTAGTTAAAAGAATGAAATTGGCCGATATCATGACGATACTAGGTAGTATAGATATCATTATGGGAGAAGTTGATCGTTGAAATGATAATTGATACGACAGAAGTACAAGCTATCAATTCTTTTTATAGATCGGAATCCTTAAAAGAAGTCTATGGACTCATATGGCTGTTTGTCCCTATTTTGACCCTTATATTAGGAATCACAATAGGGGTACTAGTAATTGTCTGGTTAGAAAGAGAAATATCCGCAGCGATACAACAACGTATTGGGCCAGAATATTCTGGCCCAATGGGAATTCTTCAAGCTTTAGCAGATGGGATCAAACTACTTTTTAAAGAGGACCTTCTCCCATCTAGGGGGGATATTGGTTTGTTTAGTGTCGGACCGTCTATAGCGGTCATATCAATCCTACTAAGTTATTTAGTAATTCCTTTTGGGTATCGCCTTGTTTTAGCTGATCTAAGTATAGGTGTTTTTTTATGGATCGCTATTTCAAGTATTTCTCCTATTGGGCTTCTTATGTCAGGATATGGATCAAATAATAAATATTCCTTTTCAGGTGGTCTACGAGCTGCTGCTCAATCTATTAGTTATGAAATACCATTAACTCTATGTGTGTTATCAATATCTCTACGTGTGATTCGTTGGAACATGAGCTTTTAACTCTTTCCTTTATTTATAGGAAAGAGGTTGAATGTATTGAATAGATATTTTTCTTTTTTTTATTCATCATTCGGGCTGATCAATTAAACCAGATAGTTATATGAGTGAAACAAAACGGCTTATAAATTGCAGTAAGAAGAGAAAATCTCATTCCCTATGTACAAGAATAAAGCCGAAGTAAACATAAGCAATGGAAACTGTTTACCCCAAGATTGAGATTCTTTAATTAGTCACCATATCTTGAAGCGGATGCAAAAGATCAACTGTATGGAATGTATGGAGTTTCTACTACTACCTTGTATATATTACCATACCGGGGATCAATCAAAAATTAGTGGACGGTTAGAAAAACCAAGGTACACAAAGGATTAGTAATGGAGATAATGTAAGGCATCAAAAAAAGGGATATTTCTGCGTAAAACGAATCATAATAAGGGCTTCAAGTTGGTAGAAATGAACAAGCAGTACTCCCCACGATTCCGATCTAGAGTATGTTCCTATTCACTGATTAAATAAATGACTATCAAGAACGAATTAATCCTTTATCTATTTTTGACAGTACCCTCTTCAGAGAACGAAGAAAAGGAACAAAAGAAATAGAATGCAATAAAATAATAAATAGTAATAATAGAATAGATAAAATGGAAAAATGAATAAAATAATAAAAAAAGATTCTTATTCTTTCTTTCCTCGATCCATACCCAAACATATGGAATTCTTATCATGATTCATGAACTCGTATCTAATTCTTTAGATCTATTGATATAACGAGTATTTTATTAAAGTATTAAGTTATTACTGAAAAAAGAGTAATTCAAATTATAAGGGATGAGATCAATTCGGAAGTGCTTTTTTTGTTATTCTAGCAGACGGAATTTCATTGGTCTAATCGGGGATTGTTTGATGTATTTTTTTATTCTATCTACCTACAAGGATACCAATAATACGGAATCAGTCCTTATATTTATTTGTGACCATAGAGGAGCCGTATGAAGCTGAGGTTTCATGTACGGTTTTGGAATAGCGATAGGAACAGTAATGTTATTTTCGACTATGATTATCTAACAGTTTAAGTACAGTTGATATAGTTGAGGCACAGTCAAAATATGGTTTTGGGGGGTGGAATCTATGGCGTCAACCTATAGGGTTTATAGTTTTTCTAATTTCTTCTCTAGCAGAATGTGAAAGATTACCTTTTGATTTACCAGAAGCAGAAGAGGAATTAGTAGCAGGGTATCAAACCGAATATTCAGGTATCAAATACGGTTTATTTTATGTTGCTTCTTACCTCAATCTATTAGTTTCTTCATTATTTGTAGCAGTTCTTTACTTAGGTGGATGGAATTTCTCTATTCCATACATATCCATTCCTGAACTTTTCAGAATAAAGAAAATGGCTGGAGTTTTTGCAATGACAATTAGTATCTTTATTACATTAGTTAAAGCTTATTTGTTTCTGTTCATTCCTATCACAACAAGATGGACTTTACCTAGGATGAGAATGGACCAGCTATTAAATCTTGGATGGAAATTTCTTTTACCTATTTCTTTAGGGAATCTATTATTGACAACTTCTTCCCAACTTGTTTCACTATAAATAAGAAATAAGAGAATAACATAACGATATTTATTTTTTTATTCATAACTTTTCTTCAAAGAAGAGAAAGAAACATCAATTTATTCATGGATATCTACAATATGTTCCCTATGATGACTGGGTTCATGAATTATAGTCAACAAACAGTACGAGCTGCGAGGTACATTGGTCAAAGTTTCATAATTACCCTATCCCATACAAATCGTTTACCTGTAACTATTCAATATCCTTATGAAAAATCGATCACATCAGAGCGTTTCCGTGGTCGAATCCACTTTGAATTTGATAAATGTATTGCTTGTGAAGTATGTGTTCGTGTATGTCCCATAGATCTACCCGTCGTTGATTGGAGATTTGAGAGAGATGTTAAAAAGAAACAATTGCTTAATTATAGTATTGATTTTGGGGTCTGTATATTTTGTGGTAACTGCGTCGAGTATTGTCCAACAAATTGTTTATCAATGACTGAAGAATATGAACTTTCTACTTATGATCGTCACGAGTTGAATTATAATCAAATTGCTTTGGGTCGGTTACCAATGTCAGTAATTGGAGATTACGCAATTCAAATAGTTATGAATTCGACTGAAATCAAAATAGACAAAGATAAACCCCTTGATTCAAGAACGATTACGGATTACTAAGATTTTTTTCATATAAAAGATCCAAGCTTCTTTCATTTCGCTTGGTTAGTAACTCAAAATAAATACTAACTTAGTAACTAAAATAATAAAAAAACTAATAACTATTGATTATCGACAATCGGTGTTTAATCTAAACTAACAATAGAATATATATTTTTTTTTTCGTGATGATTTCGAAATATACAATTTGAACTACTCTTTTCTTTATATTTCGGATAAAAAAAGGTAGGATTGGTCCAATAACTTTATCTATATCTACATTAATACATACTACATTAAGATTTAATTCAATTAGGAAGGTATCATATACAAGAAAAAAATGGGGTAACCCATTTCCTGGACCATTGAGTAAGGTCATGCAAAATTTCGACTTATTTATTTCTTCTTTTACACATAATGAATTTACCTGCGCCAATACATGAAATTCTTGTACTATTTCTGGGATCGATCCTTATATTAGGAGGTCTGGGAGTAGTATTATTTACCAATCCCATTTTTTCTGCCTTTTCATTGGGATTGGTTCTTGTTTGTATATCCTTATTCTATATTCCATCGAATTCCTATTTTGTAGCTGCTGCGCAGCTACTTATTTATGTGGGAGCTATAAATGTCTTAATAATATTTGCAGTGATGTTTATGAATGGTTCAGAGTATTCCAACGATTCCTATCTTTGGACCATTGGAGATGGGGTTACTCCACTAGTTTGTACAAGTATTTTTTTTTCACTAATTACTACTATCCCAGATACATCATGGTACGGGATTATTTGGACGACAAGATCAAAGCAGATTATAGAACAAGACCTAATAAGTAACGTTCAACAAATTGGGATTCATTTATCAACAGATTTTTATCTTCCATTTGAACTCATTTCAATAATCCTTTTAGTTTCCTTAATAGGTGCAATTACTATGGCTCGTCAATAAGAAATACTTAGATAAAAAAAATTCTGAGAATTAGAAATTCGAAATCAAAAATGGAAAGGTTTGAAAAAAGTTTTTAGTTTATTGCCAATACCTTCTTTTGTTCTGTAATTATTCTAGTCAAGCGAATCTGTTGAATTGTTGTTCATATTGAAATGAATCCTGATTGATGAGGAGTTTGTCAATGATGTTTGAACATGTACTTTTTTTTAGTGTATATTTATTTTCTATCGGTATCTATGGGTTGATTACAAGTCGAAACATGGTTAGAGCACTGATGTGTCTTGAGCTTATACTAAATTCAGTTAATATTAATCTCGTAATATTTTCTGATTTATTTGATAGTCGCCAATTAAAAGGAGACATTTTTTCAATCTTTGTTATAGCTATTGCAGCTGCGGAAGCAGCTATTGGACTAGCTATTGTTTCGTCGATCCATCGTAACAGAAAATCAACTCGTATCAATCAATCAAATTTGTTGAATAATTAGTCATAATTTTTATATAAATACAGATATAAGACATATAATATAATAAATATATTATATACCTTGACCCATTGCAATTCGCATATGCTATGATCATGATTGTGGAAACAAAAGTCAAAGTCTCTTGGACCTCTCTCATGAACAGATTTAGAAATAGAATAAATGAATTCTTAAAAAAGAAATTGATAAACCACTGATTCGTCTGGTGTCTAGAATAGAGTATTTACTATTGATTTTACCAGATTGAAAATTTTTTATGTTCAAAACGGAAATTTATAGATCCAATGTCACATTCAGTAAAAATTTATGATACATGTATAGGGTGTACTCAATGTGTACGAGCCTGCCCCACAGATGTATTGGAAATGATACCTTGGGACGGATGTAAAGCTAAGCAAATTGCTTCCGCGCCAAGAACAGAAGACTGTGTAGGTTGTAAGAGATGTGAATCCGCCTGTCCAACAGATTTTTTGAGTGTCCGTGTTTATTTATGGAATGAAACAACTCGCAGCATGGCTCTATCTTATTGATACGTTACAAAAAACTCCACTTGAATCTTTTGATTCCTCTTTAACGAAAAAACCCGTACTCGGAATAATATATATTTTATTTATTGAGTACGGGTTTTTCTGGTCAAAGTGTATCTTGTCTTTATCACGAGTTATTTTCCTTGGTTAACGATAATTGTAGTTTTGCCAATATTTGTGGGTTCTTCCATTTTTTTTATTCCTTATAGGGGGAATAAGGTCTTTCGCTGGTATACTATATGTATTTGTTTATTAGAACTCCTAATAACTACCTATGTATTCTGTTATCATTTTCAATTAGACGATCCATTAATCCAATTGGAAGAAGATGCCAAATGGATTAATATTTTTGATTTTCACTGGAGATTGGGAATCGATGGACTTTCCATAGGACCTATTTTACTGACAGGATTTATCACTACTTTAGCCACTTTAGCAGCTTGGCCAGTTACTCGAAATTCACGATTGTTCTATTTCCTCATGTTAGCAATGTATAGTGGTCAAATAGGATTATTTTCTTCTAGAGACCTCTTGCTTTTTTTCATTATGTGGGAGTTAGAATTAATTCCTGTTTACTTACTTTTATCCATGTGGGGGGGAAAGAAACGTCTGTACTCAGCTACAAAGTTTATTTTGTACACGGCAGGGGGTTCCATTTTTCTCTTAATAGGAGTTCTAGGTATGGGTTTGTATGGTTTCAACGAACCTACATTAGATTTTGAAAGATTAGCTAATCAATCATATCCTGTGTCATTGGAAATAATATTCTATTTAGGTTTCCTTATTGCTTATGCTGTCAAATCACCAATTATACCCCTACATACATGGTTACCAGATACACACGGAGAAGCACATTACAGTACATGTATGCTTCTAGCTGGAATCTTATTAAAAATGGGAGCATATGGATTGATTCGGATTAATATGGAATTATTACCCCATGCTCATTGTCTATTTTCTCCGTGGTTGCTAATAGTGGGAACTATGCAAATAATCTATGCAGCTCCAACTTCTCTCGGTCAACGAAATTTAAAAAAGAGAATAGCCTATTCCTCGGTATCTCACATGGGTTTCATAATTATAGGAATTGCTTCTATAACCGACACGGGGCTTAATGGAGCCATTTTACAAATAATCTCTCATGGATTTATTGGTGCTGCACTTTTTTTCTTGTCGGGAACGAGTTGTGATAGAATACGCCTTGTTTATCTAGATGAAATGGGGGGTATATCCATCCCAATGCCAAAAATATTTACCATGTTTAGTAGTTTTTCGATGGCTTCTCTTGCATTGCCGGGAATGAGTGGTTTTGTTGCAGAATTAGTAGTATTTTTTGGAATAATTACCAGTCCAAAATATCTTTTAATGCCAAAAATCTTAATTACTTTTGTAATGGCAATTGGAATCATATTAACTCCTATTTATTTATTATCTATGTTACGCCAGATGTTCTATGGATATAAACTATTCAATGCCCTAAACTCTAATTTTTATTTAGTAGATTCTGGACCACGAGAACTATTTGTTTCGATCTGTATCCTTCTACCCGTAATAGCAATTGGTATTTATCCGGATTTCGTTTTTTCGCTATCTGTTGATAAGGTACAAACTATCTTATCTAATTACTTTCATAGATAGTTTTCATTAATTAGACTAAAAGTCTTATAACTGCGATTTTAAGATTTTTTAAATCGTTGTGTTGGCTGTACAATGCAAAAAAAGAAAGAAAGTGAATTAGAATTTTAACGAGACTCGCGTTTTTGAGAACTATTCAATTCAACAAATAGTTCTCAAAAACGCGCACAAAATTTCATTATATAGGAGGGATATGAGCATATATGGTTATGAACAATGTTCCTATGTATTCCTCATGTAACTTATTTTATTCAGTTAGGTGGTAATGTGAATGTGCCATAACTATGTAGACCTATACCTAATAGATTGATTCCAAAATAGCATATCCAAATTATAAGAAATCCTATACAAGCCACAAGTGCCGAATTCGTACCTTGCAAACTTTGATTTGTTCTAGTATGTGAATAAATCGCGAATATGGTCCAAGTAATAAATGCCCAAGTTTCTTTTGGGTCCCAATTCCAATAAGATCCCCATGCCTCATTAGCCCATACTGCTCCCGAAAGTATGCCTATGGTTAAAAAGGTAAACCCTAAACTAATGATACGATAACTCCAATAATCCAAACGTTGAGTTAACTGATATTTGTAATAATTTGGAAATGAAAGAAAAGAAGTGTTTTTAAAAACACTTCTTTTCTCATTTAAGTATTCGTTCTCACCAAATAAAAATGACTTAATTAAGAAATTATTGCTTTTACAAAAAATAGATATTTTTTTTCTAAATGTAATGACTAGAAGAGCAACTGATAATAACGATCCACATAAAAGAGCTGCATAGCTCAATAACATCATACTTACGTGCATCATTAACCATTGAGATTGTAGAGCTGGTACTAATATTACAGATCGATGCATTTCAGTTGAAAGACCCGACGTAGCGAAGCCTTGGATAAAAATAGCACTTGGTGCGGTTATTGTCTGGAGATCATTTTTATGATTTCTAAAATATGGAATCATATGAATAATGGAAAAACTCCATGAAAGGAAGATTAATGACTCGTATAAATTACTTAAGGGAAAATGTCCTGAATAAATCCAACGAGTAATTAATAATCCTGTTATAGAGAAAAAAGTAGCTATTATTCCCTTTTCCGACGAATCACGTAATCCTATCATTTCGTGAACTAATAAGATCATCAAATGAATCATAATCACAATTGAAATGATAGAAAAAGAGATATGAGTAAATATATGTTCTAAAGTTGCAAATATCATAAAAAGGGTCCCATTATACAAAATAGAAATTGCAAATTGAATACATTACATTATAGGTTCTATTGTCTTCCTTTTAGAAAATTAGGGAATGCCGCCACTCGGACTCGAACCGAGATGCTCTAGCACTGCTTCCTAAGAGCAGCGTGTCTACCAATTTCACCATGGCGGCTTACTTGAAATAATAATAGTAAATTCTTGTTGAAGCGTCGAGATTCAAGGATTCGATGTAGTTTAGGAAACATTAGGATCGATGAATAAGGAGTCGTTTAATTCCTATTTGCATTTTAAATAATAGTTAGTCAGTATCATCATAGGATTCTGTTTTCACAATCAAGTTTCACGTAGTATAAACTAATTTCCCCCAGAACTTTTTGGACTCGATAGTTTTGTTCTCAGCCGAGATATGGAACTAATAATTGTTCTTTTTTAGATTTTTTTTTTATGATTTATTTCCCATTTATTTCATAGATTCAAAATGAAAAAGATGAATTTTATCAATGAACAAAATAAAATAACTAGAATGAAATTCTATCCCAATTTAATCGCTAAATCAAGTCATCTTTCTAATGATGTCGATACCTTACTTTAATTAAGTATTAATCTTCCTTCCTTCTTCTATAAATAATTAATTGTTAATTTCTCCTAATATATTTACTAAACGATTTTTGGATAGACATATAATAAGAGAGTTTCAATCTCTATTATAATTGTACTGTACTTTTCACAATAGAATTCTATTTTTCTATTGTGAAAAGTGAATTGATAGGAAAAAAATAAAAAATACTTAGAACCAAATAGAAAGAATAATTTTTTTTTCTAGATACCGATACCACAGCAGCTAGTTATAATTAATATTGAGGAGTTCAATACATCAGTCGATTTAAATTATTCCAAGGCCTTATTACTTGTTTGTGGCACAAAAAAACTTTTTGAATACCCCGTGGAAATCGATTTAGCTAAAGAAAAAGCTTTTACTGCAGCTAGATATCCTTTTTTTTTCCAAATATTTTTTCGAATACGTTTTTTTGACATAGAAGTACGTTTTTTCGGAACTGCCATTCAAAAAAAGTTACTAATTTTTATTGTTGTATGTGAAAGACATCTATTGTTCAATATAGATCGTTCCTTCTTTATCTATACTTATTCCGTGGATAATATTAATTATAATAATTCTTTTTTATTTTTAATAACATATAAATTCTCTATATATAGAATTTGTATATATATATACATGCGCATCACACATGCCATAACATAGTACATTAAAAAAGAATATAGAAGAAAGGAAAAAAGGATTTTTTTTTTATTAAGTTCCGAACATCATTTTTTAATTTAAGTTCAAATTTCAATAAGTAGTTAACCTGTTAAATAAGATATTCCATTATCAGGTAATGGTAATCTTGTAACCTTAGCTATTTTCTTTGTTATTTTTTAGTGCGGTTCTATACGAAGTAAGGAATATCATGGAATTCATGATAAACATCAGTTTTCCTTATTGAATTAGAACCCAATCAATTTAACAATGAGTTAGGTAATCACTAAAAAAAATTAACTAAATTAAGTGCTTTTTTTTTACTTGAGTTATTGATGGATACTCTATTTGAATAAAGTACTCTTTTTTGTGTAACTATTTTTCCTTACTATATGATTATATATCACCAGAATACAATAATAATAGTATTATTAGAATGATTAAGAGTTTCATATTCTGTATCTTAGTATCATTCTTTATTTTTAGGTAAAAAGAGGGAAATAACCTTTTCTTAGTTAATTTTTCCTAGCATTTAACCATTAACTAACCAATTGTAATTTTTTGAATATTTCAAATATAGGCGAAAAAGTCAGAATAATTGAAATATTTTTTTTTGTTGATTTCTTTTATTATTCCTTTCAAAAAATATAAGAGTTGGTGAATAGGAAACAACTAAATTAATAAAATAAGAAAAAATTGAACTTAGTTTTCTTATGGAATATACATCTCAATATGCATGGATAATACCTTTTCTTCCACTTCCAATTACTATGTCAATAGGATTTGGGCTTTTGCTTGTTCCAACAGCAACAAAAAATATTCGTCGTATTTGGGCTTTTGCTAGTGTTTTACTGCTAAGTATAGCTATGGGGTTTTCCGCAAATCTTGCTATTCAGCAAATAAATGGAAGTTTTATCTATCAATATCTATGGTCTTGGACCATCAATAGTGATTTTTCCTTAGAGTTCGGACACTTGATCGACCCACTTTCTTCTATTATGTCAATGCTAATTACTACTGTTGGAATTTTGGTTCTTATTTATAGTGACAATTATATGTCTCATGACCAAGGATATTTGAGATTTTTTTCTTATATGACTTTTTTCAATACTTCCATGTTGGGATTAGTTACTAGTTCCAATTTGATACAAATTCATATTTTTTGGGAACTGGTGGGAATGTGCTCCTATTTATTAATAGGTTTTTGGTTCACACGACCTATTGCAGCAAGTGCTTGCCAGAAAGCTTTTGTAACTAATCGTATAGGGGATTTTGGTTTATTATTAGGAATCTTAAGTCTTTATTGGATAACAGGTAGTTTAGAATTTCGTGATTTGTTCGAAATAGTTAATAACTTGATCCGTAATAATGAGTTAAACTCTTTATTTGCTACTCTGTGTGCCTCTTTATTATTTGTCGGTGCAGTTGCTAAATCCGCACAATTTCCTCTTCACGTATGGTTACCTGATGCCATGGAAGGACCCACTCCGATTTCGGCTCTTATTCATGCTGCCACTATGGTAGCAGCCGGAATTTTTCTTGTAGCGCGGCTTCTTCCTCTTTTCATAGTTATACCTTACATAATGAATCTCATTTCTTTAATAGGCATAATAACAGTATTATTAGGGGCTACTTTGGCTCTCGCTCAAAGAGACATTAAAAGAAGTTTAGCGTATTCTACAATGTCGCAATTGGGTTATATTATGTTAGCTCTAGGTATAGGTTCTTATCGAGCTGCTTTATTCCATTTGATCACTCATGCTTATTCTAAAGCTTTATTGTTTTTGGGATCTGGATCTATTATTCATTCAATGGAACCTATTGTTGGATATTCACCGGATAAAAGTCAAAATATGGTTCTTATGGGTGGTTTAACAAGATATGTTCCAATTACTAGAATTTGTTTTTTATTAGGTACATTTTCTCTTTGTGGTATTCCGCCTCTTGCTTGTTTTTGGTCCAAAGATGAAATTCTTAATGATAGTTGGTTGTATTCACCAATTTTCGCTATAATAGCCTTTTTCACAGCGGGATTAACTGCATTTTATATGTTTCGGGTGTATTTACTTACTTTTGATGGGTATTTGCGTGTTAATTTTCAAAATTACAGTAGTACTAGAAATAGTTCGTTCTCTTCAATTTCTTTATGGGGAAAAAAAGAAGTACTTAAAGCGGCCAACCCAAATTTACTTTTCTCAACAATGAATAATAAGGTCTCTTTTTTTTCAAAGGATGCATATAAAATTGATGATAATATAAGAAATCAGATGCGATACTATAGTACTACTTTTGGAAATAAATACACTTCTATGTATCCTCAGGAATCGGACAATACTATGCTCTTTCCGATGCTTGTATTGGTACTATTTACTTTGTTCGTTGGATCAATAGGAATTCCTTTTGATCAAGGAAAAATAGATTTGGATATATTATCCAAATGGTTAACTCCATCGACAAACTCTTTTCATTCAAATTGGAATCACGGTTCCATGGATTGGTATGAGTTTTTTACAAATGCAATTTCTTCATTAAGTATAGCCCTTTTCGGACTATTCATAGCATCTATTTTCTATGGGTCTGTTTATTCATCTTTCCAGAATTTGGACTTAATCAATTCATTTATAAAAAAAATAGGACCTAAAAGAATTCTCTTAGACCAAATAAAAAATATGATATACAATTGGTCATATAATCGTGGTTACATAGATATTTTTTACACTAGGGTATTAACTATGGGTATAAGGGGATTGGCTGAACTAACTCATTTTTTTGATAGGCGTATAATTGATGGAATCATAAATGTGG